CAGAATATTAGGAGGACTCTTCTGACCAAAGAAAAAAAAACATGTATGTATATGTAATTGTCAGTAAAGTTGTTTCTTTTTTTCTTCAAATCCAAAAAATGCTTCTTACTTTATACATAGGTCATCAATTCAGCATTGGATAAAAAGGGATGAAATGCCCACTTTTCTAATCCAATTTAAAGGGTTCAAATCATTTTATCAATATGAGTGCTATATATCGAAAAAATTTCTAACTATCAATTTTGAACCCATCTATGTATTAACATATTAATAGTGGTATAAAGAGTACCATTTTGCATCTGGACTTAAAATGGTTTAACTTTAACCATGTTAATGGTCCCACATTGTTGGTTGATAGAGAATCAAAGCAAAGGGGATTTACCAACAAATTACGAAATGCTATGGTTCTTACATATGATTTCTTAATTTATTCAGAAGTAATTCGTGGGATCGTGCACCTTTCTTTCCTCGTTATAACTAAAAAAGTGCATCTGGTTGGATCCAGCCTATTCTTGAAATAAACAACTCGCACACACTCCCTTTCCAAAAAAGATCAATACACCGAGCACTACACTTAGATTTATTAGATTTGTTGCTAAAATATCGGTATTAAACCCGAAACTCCCGGCGGATGGCCAGTGACCCAAGGAAACGAAAGAATCGGTTACATTTTGCATAGGATCTCCCTTATATAGATAGACAAAAAAACTAGAACAAAGCTAAGTTATTTTTGTATCACTTTGTCCCTATTTTTTTTTGTTTCAATTAAAATTCCCAATAAGAATGATAATTATTAGAATTAAGTACCAGGCCCCACCTCAATTGTGAAATACCTCGTTGCAACATTTCCTAAAATGGAAAAGGGTTCTGTTGGACTAAGAAGGGGAAGGAAGAAAGCGAGTCGGTATGCTAATTCCTCATCCTCAAATCAGTCCTTCCCGGAGTTATTGTCTCAACGAATAAATAATTGTAGGAGCGAAATCGTGATATAATTCGAAAAAGTAAGTGGCAAGTCTAAGGCCATAAAATAATAAAAATTATACGTATTTAAAATATTTCTAGCATTAAACTAAACAAAAGGATTCGCAAATAAAAGCGCTAATGCTACAACCAGCCCATAAATTGTTAAAGCTTCCATAAAAGCTAGACTAAGTAATAAAGTACCTCGTATTTTTCCTTCCGCCTCAGGCTGTCTCGCAATACCTTCTACAGCTTGGCCCGCAGCAGTACCTTGACCAACTCCAGGTCCAATAGAAGCAAGCCCTACAGCCAATCCAGCAGCAATAACGGAAGCGGCAGAAATCAATGGATTCATGATAAGTTCCTCGCACAAAAATAAAAAAAAAATGGTTAATGATACAATCAAACAATGAATTATAACTTAATAATTTTTATTCCATCGCTAATATTCATCCAATACAAACCAAGAACTCCGAATTCAATTAATAATATTATTGAATCATCCGAACTACTTCAATATCTCTTTTTTAGTTCCTATTTTCTACGAATTCCTTGCCTTTGTGAATTAATATGACTTTAGTTGTTCCATTTTTTGTTCGGAACCTTTCTTTGAATTCTTTTTCTTGATTTCAATTTAATATCTTTATTTCATTCAATTCACAGTTACAGAACAGACGGAATGGAAGGGCTTCTATTAAAATAAAATCCCGATTGAAATTCACAATAATAGGGCACATTTTATATAGCTTTAGTTCATATATAACTAGTCAATTATCACATATACATATCTTTTTTACATAATGTAAACCAATTATTCGTATCTTAGATTCAATAGGAATCTAGAATCCTTTTTTGAAACATCCACAAAAGTTGGCTTATAGCCATTAGATTTAATATACTTAGTTTGACTCCCTCTCGTAACTAAACTTTTTTTTGTAAAATAAACTATTTTAGTTATCATTATCGCACATGGATACAGTATCTAAATAGACGGATTCATTATGCGGAATGCCAAATTAGTGTGTAGAAATATCAATATCAGTATTTGATTAATCTAAGTCCATACAATTCTAAGTTGATTGTTTAGTTTATTTGATTGTTTAGTTTAATAGAATTTTCTTTTGGTCAATCGTTGTTGAGTTGAATGAAATCCACTGAAATGGTTAATTGTTCCATAGAAGATCTTTTTTTGAAATTGCACATCATAATACCATAAGAATTCTTATTCAAATTATAAATTATAACTATTACTATTGGGATTGTATAGAATATTCATTGGAGGGAGGTATGATATAAAGGGCCAAACCTAAAGTTTAGGAAAGAGATCTTTTAGATCTCTCCCCCCCCCTTTTTTTTTACAACAATTCCCTTCTATCGTAATCTTTTTTGCTATTCCTTGTTGTTTTGGTACTCTAGATGCTAGATGGTAATCTAGCATATTTTATGTGACTTAAATAGAAAATAAATTATCTTGAGCCAGGCATACTGGCTACGCTAAGAAAAAAACGACTAGTCAATGATGACCCTCCATGGATTCTCC